CAATTTCGAACTTTTTCTAATTTTGGAATCCGGCCGCGAGGTCTGAATATTAAGTATGAATCATAGTTCGAATACTTCGTGATCTATTTCATGTATTCCGTGCTCCAGATACTAGAATAAATATCCGACGGGGTAAAACCGTCTCTATCAAGACGACAGACCCATTCTCTGTACTATCAATAGGATCAATTATAACAAGTCACACACTCATATTCCGGAAATACAGAAACAAAAAAATTGCGCGGTCGAACTACCAAAAAAAAAATGAGCTAAAATTCAAATCCGGGACCTAAATGCTTCCCTTTTTGTATTTAAAAGCTAGGATTTTGTGGTTCTTGTAACTCTAATTCAGTGAAATTCCATCCAGTAAAACGGAAGAATTATAAATCTCCAAAATAATAGATAGGAATATCGCAAATAGGGCCATTGCGACACCCATCAAAGGAGTAGTTCCCCATCCAGGAGCTACTTTACCATATTCCGAATTCAATGGTTTCAATAAATCCCCTACAGCAGTTCGTCTTAGACTAGATCTAGAACTACCCTCAACAGTTTGTGCAGCCATAAATCCTATTTTTTATTCATTGAGATCTGTTGACTTTGTATACCATTCTGTTGTAAATAAACGATCTTATCATAGATCCATTGTGGTCTTGAAATTATATAAGAATGGAAACAGCAACCCTAGTCGCCATCTCTATATCTGGTTTACTTGTAAGTTTTACTGGGTACGCCTTATATACTGCTTTTGGGCAACCCTCTCAACAACTAAGGGATCCATTCGAAGAACACGGGGACTAGTTGACGTAACGGGCCTCGCAATATTGCAATATTGCGAGGCCCGTTACGTCAATTGGGATAATGAAAAATCATTTCACTTTTTTAGTTGGAACTTTAGGCGGTTCCCGAAAAAAGATAGCGAAAAAAATGATCCCTAGAGTCGAAACTAAGAGGAATGTATAAACCAATGCTTCCATAAATTCGATCGCGGTTTACAATTATAGCTTCCATACCTGTTTATTTGGGATTATCTCCCGAATTAAAGAAAAAAGAAGAATCAAAGAAAAGGGAAAAGGCGGCGATTTCAAGCCAGATTTCTCCAGTACCTTATGTAAAATCACAAACAGAAAATAGAAGCCAGAAGCGAAAAATAACAGAGCAATGTTGCATCAGACTATTTGTCTTCTTGTCGTTGGATCTCCAATTTTTTGGAATGCTCCAAATTCCACTTGAGCATCCAAATCTGGGTCAATACCAGCAAAAACATCTCTGAACAGGGTTCTAGCACCATGCCAAATGTGTCCGAAGAAAAAGAGCAGAGCAAACGAAGCATGTCCAAAAGTAAACCAACCCCTTGGACTGCTACGAAAAACACCATCGGATTTCAAAGTAGCACGATCTAATTCAAAAATTTCACCCAATTGAGCACGTCTAGCATATTTTTTCACAGTAGCCGGATCACTATAACTCACCCCATTCAGTTCGCCACCATAGAACTCAACAGTTACACCTACTTGTTCGACACTATACTTCGATTCTGCCCTTCTAAAAGGAACATCGGCTCTAACAATTCCATCTCCGTCTACCAAAACAACTGGAAATGTTTCAAAAAAAGTAGGCATACGACGTACAAAAAGCTCACGCCCTTCTTTATCTCTAAAGATAGGGTGTCCTAACCACCCGACAGCTATTCCATCCCCGTTATCCATTGAACCCGCTCTGAATAATCCCCCTTTCGCCGGATTATTTCCGATGTAATCATAAAAAGCTAATTTTGCAGGAATTTTAGACCAAGCTTCTGATAAACTTTGATTTTCGGCTAGTCCAGCACTAACTCTTCGATATATTTCTTGCTGAAAGTATCCCTGATCCCATTGATAACGGGTGGGACCAAATAATTCGATGGGGGTAGTTGCTGAACCATACCACATAGTTCCAGCAACTACAAAAGCTGCAAAAAAGACAGCTGCGATGCTGCTGGAAAGAACGGTTTCAATATTGCCCATACGTAATCCTTTGTATAGACGTTGAGGCGGACGGACACTAAGATGGAATAAGCCTGCTAAGATGCCCAATGTCCCTGCTGCAATATGATGAGAGGCTATTCCTCCTGGAACAAAAGGATCAAAACCTTCCACACCCCACGCTGGATTTACCGCCTGTACCTTTCCAGTTAGTCCATAAGGGTCGGACACCCATATTCCAGGACCATACAATCCTGTTACATGAAATGCGCCAAACCCAAAACAAGCTACTCCGGAGAGAAATAAATGAATTCCAAAGATCTTAGGCAAATCCAAAGAAGGTTTTCCTGTACGTTGATCACCAAATATTTCTAGATCCCAATACACCCAATGCCAAATAGCTGCCAAGAAGCACAAGCCAGAAAACACAATATGTGCCCCAGCTACACCTTCGTAACTCCAAATACCCGGATTCGTTATCGTCCCTCCTGTAATACTCCAACCGCCCCATGAATTGGTTATTCCTAAACGAGTCATGAAGGGTATAACGAACATACCTTGTCTCCACATTGGATCAAGAACGGGGTCGGAGGGATCAAAAACTGCTAATTCATATAGAGCCATTGAACCGGCCCAACCAGCAACCAGAGCTGTATGCATTATATGGACAGAAAGCAAACGACCGGGATCATTCAATACGACGGTATGAACACGATACCAAGGCAAACCCATGGGAATACCCCTTTATCAACAAAAAATAGACACTATGTAACTTTATTTCATTATTGCATTGAAAAAAACTATGCTATGGACCGCCCTTTTTTTTCAGCCGATTAGCTCGGAAAAAGGATTAATATTTGTTCTATTCTTTTAGTATTTAGTAATAATGGAACAGTTCGGTTCGTAGAAAAAAAGAGAAGCAGATCTATTCTATACTCGATAAGTACCAATACGCAATGGGGGTTGATTCCCTTTTCTATGAGCGAATGCATCTCTATTTGGTCATCATTCAAAGAGCCATTCGTAAGAATTTTCCTTTACGTTATTTTCTGAACTTATTCAATCTATATATAAAATATGATAAAGGTCGATATTATTAAGATAATAAGCACATTATTACGCTTCCACATCAAAGTGAAATAGAGTACTTAATTCTTTTTTCTTTCAGTTTATGCCTATTGGTGTTCCAAAAGTACCTTTTCGAAGTGTCGGAGAGGACGATACATCTTGGGTTGACGTATAGTGCGACTTATCAAATATATTGGGTCATATGGGATTTCCCCATTCTCTCCCTCGATGGAGATATCCTCTGTTTCGCCCCCAAAAGAAAATGGAATTATCAAAAATTTGTAGCGTGAAGCGCAATGAAGTGCAAGTAGATCGGTTTTGTGAGGAAGTATCTAGATTAATATAATATTAGCAATTAAAATAATTTATGGTCGGCTTGGCTGGACCAATAAAATGAAGTATCCAGGCTCCGTTTAAAAAACCCAATTGGTAATATATTTATGATTATTACTTATATCATAAACGATTCGATTTCGTTAAATAGGAATGATCTCAAACCGTTAATCAATCGAATCCAAAAGGGAATGAATATGAATACGTTGAATATTTAACATTTAACAGAAGGCATGAAAGAAATGAATTGAAAAGAAAAGGGGGGTAATAGCAAAAAAAAGACGTGGTATTGGGGTCATTTGTCCTATATGTACAAATCAAAATCGGGCAGATCCTTACTCGGAATAGAGCATAAACCTAAAAAAATTGAAAAAGCCCATTCAGGAACAAGAAAATGACATCGTGATTTTTGAATCGGATCTCGATGAAAAAATACATCAATGAAAAGTTAGTTCGACTGGAGTTTACACATTGATTTTTTTCGCATGTTGAACCGTATGCATCAAAAGGTGTTTGTACGACTCCTAAAGGTAAAGGATATAATTTTATCCCAATCAACCGACTTTATCGAGAAAGATTACTTTTTTTAGGCCAAGGAGTTGATAGCGAGATCTCGAATCAACTTATTGGTCTTATGGTATATCTCAGTATAGAGAAAGATACCGAGGATCTTTATTTGTTTATAAACTCTCCCGGCGGCTGGGTAATACCCGGAATAGCTATTTATGATACTATGCAATTTGTGCGACCAGATGTACGCACAATATGCATGGGATTGGCCGCCTCAATGGGGTCTTTTATCCTGGTCGGAGGAGCAATTACCAAACGTCTAGCATTCCCTCACGCTTAGCGCCAATGAGTTTTTTATTTGAGAGAAAAAAGAAGACTATGGCTTCACCATATGAATTATTAATATTCAGTAATAATAGCACGGCACTTCGAATTCGATATCCAAATTCTTTATTGTTTTTTTTTTTCAAAAGATTCTCGATTATATATTGAAAGAGTAGTATGAGACAAAGGAAGGGTATTTACGACTTTATCTTACCTATCGTAGGCCTATTTCAGCGTCACAAACTTTTTTCACACTAGAGGATTATTAACAGGATTTAGGTTATCAAAGAGTACGAAAATCAAAAAAAGAAAGAAACTTTGGGATTGCTGAATAACAGCCGAAATAAATATAGAAAGCAACGGGGCCATCCTAGTATTTTTTAACTCCTCCAAAAAAAAGAAGAGTGGTAATTGGATCATTTACCGATCTGGGTATAAGAGACATCATATTTTCTCTTTCTTCGATGAAAGGTAAAAAAGTGAAGTCTATTGGAGAGCCGTATGCAATGCGCAAAAATGCCCGTACGGTTGTTCAATTCTATCTTTTTCTTATTCTTTCTCTCTTCCCCTCCCCGGATCGTCGAGCTATAGGAATCTTTTATTATGTTATATTATCTATATCATTTTATCTCTCTAATCAGGGTAATGATCCATCAACCTATTGCCGCTTTTTATGAGGCACAAACCGTCGAATTTATCCTGGAAGCGGAAGAACTACTGAAACTGCGCGAAACCCTTACAAGGGTTTATGTACAAAGAACAGGCAAGCCCTTATGGGTTGTATCCGAAGACATGGAAAGGGATGTTTTTATGTCAGCAACAGAAGCCCAAGCTCATGGAATTGTTGATCTTGTAGCGGTTGTATAAAAAATAGCAGTGATTTCACGCAAATACACGATTTCAGATTTTATCTTCTTATTTCTTAAGGGTTTAATATTCTATTAATCTATTTAATAGAAGAAATTCATAATCGTCCGGTTAGGATCGATCTAAACCAACCCCTAATGTATAATTCAGCATGCCAACTATTAAACAACTTATTAGAAACCCAAGACAGCCAATCAGAAACGTCATGAAATCCCCCGCTCTTGGGGGATGCCCTCAGCGCCGAGGAACATGTACGAGGGTGTATGTGCGACTCGTTTAAATCATGGGTTGAGACAAAACAAAAGAAAGAAAAGAAATTTTCCAATATCAATGATCAGTACCATTGAATCGGATAGAATGGAAGAACTCCATTCACTATCTAAAACTAAAAAGGATAGATCTATCCTATCTTTCTATTGTGTATGAAATTTACGGTTTCCATTGGTGCAAAGTCAATCACTTCAATTTGCAATTTAAGATGAGAAAGAATTCCCCATTGGTAACAAATAGTTATCCATTAAGCGGGGGGAAATCCTATTTAAAAAGCGGAAAGATTATGTTTCTACTCTTGCAAGAACGGACTAACAGGGTCAGCTACCCAACCAAACTTCATAATTAAATACCGTTACTGTATAAGGTATATCTCGTTATGAAAGACCTATTACTGGAAAATTCATGGGTAGAGCCAAAGAGTGGTAACTGTACAAGTTACCAATACAATAGCATTGATTAAATGGAGGAAAGGGCTCCGGTGTATAGAAAGGACCTCACCGTTTAAGAAATAACCATAGAGACGATGGAACCCACAATTTGTTTATCTATTTCTATTTACTACTTTATTTTATTTCCAATGCGCCTAGAAAAAAGGAAAAAAGCGTGGTCGGGAAGGTTATAGTAGCAAAAGCCATTGGAATTTTCCTCTTATAAATTGGAAGAATCCGTTTTGTTCTTAATAGACTAGGAAAGGGGAAATGAATAACTGAAAGAAAGGAAATCAATTAGTTATTCATCAAAGTTTCATTTATTCAATGACCAGAATTCGACGAGGATATATAGCTCGGAGACGTAGAACAAAACTTCGTTTATTTGCATCAAGCTTTCGCGGGGCTCATTCAAGACTTACTCGAACAATTACTCAACAGAAAATAAGAACTTTGGCTTCGGCTCATCATGATAGAGATAGGAAAAAAAGAGATTTTCGTCGTTTGTGGATCACTCGAATAAATGCAGTGATTCGGCGAAATCGAATATCCTATATTTATAGTAGATTACTATACAATCTGTATAAGGGGCAGTTGATTCTTAATCGTAAAATACTTGCACAAATAGCTATATCAAATAGTAATTGTCTTTATATGATTTCCAATGAGATCATAAAATAAGGGGGTTGGAAGGAATCTTCCAGAATCTTTTAAATGCAGTTCTCTGGAGAATGAACTCCGGGAAGGTAGAATAGAAATTACTATGATAAAATCGGGATAAGATGATAAAATCGTCAAAATAAGCGAACACCCTCAAATAAAAAAAAGATTTCTATTTATTCTGAATTCTCGAATTCTTTTTTTCTTACAACACAACGGATTCCAGGATTTGTTGACGAAAACATCCAGGTGTTTGAGTTCTGCTTGGAATTTTGATTCAATTGAGGAGTAAGCCTATTTTTTTCTGGTTCTAAGACCAGTAGTTCTAGTGGTCGACTCACTTCTTTCAAATTGTTTCTCATTATTAAGAAAAGGTAACGAAGATAAAATACGAGCTTGTTTTATAGCAATAGTAATTAATCGTTGTTCTTTTAAGGTCAATCTATTCACTCGCCTAGATAATATTTTTCCTTGTTCACTAATAAATCGACTAATTAAACTCATGTTTCTATAATCAATTCGATCCCCCGATTGGATCGGGGGCAAACGCCTACGAAAAGATCGCTTGGATTTAAGAAAGAGTCGCTTGGATTTATCCATAATTTTTTTATTCCTTATCCTTAAAATCCTATTCCGGTCCAATCAAAAATGATTTATAAAATTAAGATTTATAAAATTAATTAATAGGATTTGTTTTTCTCTATTTAGTTGTTTCTATTTAAATATATGAATAATAGATAGATATATATATATCTAATTTTTTTTCATGTTCCTTGGAAGAGTGACACACAAGCACTCGATTGGATCTATATCTATTTCTTTATCTCCCCATGAATTGTATGTTTGGAACAATAGGGACAGAATTTTCTCAATTCCAATCGACTAGGTGTATTGTGTCGATTCTTTTGAGTAATATATCTGGAAATACCCGCCAATTCCTTATTAACACAGTTTCGAACACAACTGGTACATTCCAAAAGAACCCTTACTCGGACATCTTTACCCTTGGCCATGAACCTCCTTTCGGTTTTTGATTCACCCAACTTTTATATTTTCTATATTTTCCGATCCAAAGCGAATAAGAAGAAAGGAACCAAAAAAAAATAGAAGTTGCTAACAACTCAAAATCCAATTCTGAAATCAAGATTTTGTTGCAATCTATATAGTAAATAGTAAGTAATACAAAAATTTCTAACTATATTTCTACTCAACTATATTGCTACTCACAGTACAGTATTCCATTTAAGTATCTTGTATTGTATGATACTCTTCTCCTAGCCACATTTTCATTTCGCTTTTCTTTTCACTTTAACTGTATTTTGAATTTAATTGGAGCCTGAACCCGAGTTTCGATGAGGTTGAATCCACTTTTTTCTTTCTCGTTCGCCCCTTATTCTATCTATCGAATTCCAAAAAAAAAAGAACAAGAAAAGAGGGGAACGAGAGACAAATATTTGATTCTATCTCTACTCTTCTTCACCCCTTTCTATGTCAATAACTAGAATGAAAAAAAAGGAAATGTCAACGCATCGGGGAATAAACGATTGATTTCTATCAATAAACCTGCTAAAGACCCGAACCATAGAGTGCTTAGTACCGGGGCCACGGAAAGATATGTTTTTAGATCTCGCATTGAAAATCCTCCTTCTTTTTTTGTATTCCATATTGTAATACATTATGGTAAGAGATGTATATGTAGTTACCTTCTATTTGTGTGCGGAATCCCTAATTCAAATGGAAATGTGCAATGATTCGGTAGATAATATTTTTTTTCTTTTTCTTAAAGCAGAAAAATGGGTCCCTTTCCGTCTGAGAATTCCCGAGAAAAATATTCATTTATTATATGTTATATGATATGAGACGAAAAAAAAAAAAAGAAATGCCGAGATCCATTTTGCATATCAATGGAGGAAAGAGAATAAGGATGTGGAAAACAAGACGGGGATTCTCTACAATGATACTGTAGACCAATTGAAAGGGATGTAGCGCAGCTTGGTAGCGCGTTTGTTTTGGGTACAAAATGTCACGGGTTCAAATCCTGTCATCCCTACCTATTACTGTTCCTCTGAACAGTAACGAGAGATCTATTTTCGATCGATTCAATTTGGACATACATAATCTTTAATGATATGTGATAGTATACACATGCAAGAAATATTTATTGGCGTTAGAAAAAAAAAAAAAAAAGAATCCCCCTCCTTATAGTCTTTTCCGTTGTGATAAGAAAGCGCTCTTAGTTCAGTTCGGTAGAACGTGGGTCTCCAAAACCCGATGTCGTAGGTTCAAATCCTACAGAGCGTGATGCCGCTCTTGCCTTGTTAGCTTGTTAGATCGAAAATTACACTAAACTGAAATAATTGAACAGCAATCTGAATTTGACCTTGACCTCCCCCGGATTAAATTAAATAAAATGAAATTAAGTAAGAGGGTCAGTTAAAAAAAGAGATGTTAATTAATCAAAGGTCCAACTGATCACCACGTCTGTATTGTAAATATGCGGTTACAAATAATCCAGCCAAAGTAATAGGAATTAGACCTAAGACGATACCAAATAGAAAAACTTCAATCATTTCAATTTAATTTATTTGAAAGGGGAAAAAGAGAGGTAATATCTATCCCTAAATATTAATCCGTATTGGCTAGGAATCTCAATGACCAATAGACCAATAATTGGTAATTAACACGACACGGTAAGGAACTAGAGAATATCTGGAATACCACAGAAAGATTTCTTTTTATGAATTATTCACATTCAATGAATTTCAAATAAGTCCTATCTTATTCAGACCAATAAATAGAGCCGAAGTTATAGTTAAAGCCGCTAGTAGAAAACCGAAATAACTAGTTATAGTAGGCATGAAGGAGCTAAAGGAAATATCTTCTTTTTATACATATGTTTCTAAAGCACTTCCCTAAGTTTCAACTTTTAAAAGATACGAAGATAAGCAAAAATACCCTACCAATTGAAAGTTTTTGTTTTTGATTCATCAATCTTTCTAGAAGGTACTAACAAAAATAGAGTGGCAGGGATAGAAAAAGAAATCAATTCATAATCTTTGACATTTGACATGGACCCATCTCACGATTCCGAATCAACAGATTCGTTGGGCAACTCTTGAATAAACTAATATTAAAATAATAATCAAAACTGTGTCATATAACTGCATTCCAAAAACGAAATTCTTTTTAAATTAATATGGAACAGGAACAAACTTGGGGAATCGCTTCCATTTTTATTTTGTATTTTGATTTTTTCTTTTTTATTGTATCTAATACATTTTCTAGTTTCGAATAAAGAGTGAACTTATACCTTAGAATACTTACTTTTTTTTTTTACTTTTTTTTTTGTTTTGACTTGAGTTTATTTACTTTAATTATTTTTAACTCAGTAGATTCAGCAATAGGCTCATTCCCATAATATTTCAAATGAGAATAAAAAAGGGTATGGCACAATCAGTCGAAAAAATCAAATTTTTATTTCGATCCAATTCGATTCTAAAACTAATAATTCCTATTATCTTTTCCTTTCTAGATTTTACATTTTGTCTTTCCATATTCTATTTATATATATAA